CAGGTATTCTATGGTTTCTTCCCACGTCAATTGCCAATTCATGGTCATTGAGATTCATGGATAATTCAGATTAATATTTAGGGATAGATCTTACCTCTCTTTTTATTCCCTAAAGCAAATCGAAATGATTGAAGTTTTTCTATTTGGAATCGTCTTAGGTCTAATTCCTATTACTTTAACAGGATTATTTGTAACTGCATATTTACAATACAGGCGCGGTGATCAGTTGGACCTTTGATTAAGTAACATCTCTTTTTTTGATTGACCTCCTCTTTGTAGGAGGTCAAATTTAAGTTGCAATTCTACTTTGTTTTGTTAAGTTATTTCATTGTAATTCGACATAACATAAACGGAATCACGCTCTGTAGGATTTGAACCTACGACATCGGGTTTTGGAGACCCGCGTTCTACCGAACTGAACTAAGAGCGCTTTCTTATATCCTATAAAAGTAGATACGATTGTAAAGAAAAGGATTTTTTTAACCCCGAGGGTTTTGTGTGCATATAGTATGCAAAAATGAAAAATTATGTCCAAAATTTCCCGATCTTATTCAATGAATACCTCCTAACTGTCCATAGGAGAAAGAATAGGTAGGGATGACAGGATTTGAACCTGTGACATTTTGTACCCAAAACAAACGCGCTACCAAGCTGCGCTACATCCCTTTTAAAGATTGTTGTACAGTGTCCATTGTATAAAATCCATGTCTTGTTTTCCACATCCTTCTTTTTTGCTCTACCATCTCTATATAGATAGGTAGATAATTTATAGATAGGTAGATAATTTTTTTGTCATTTTCTTTTAGAGGGCGACAAAATGGAATCTGCTGGATCATTGTACATATATATGCATTTTAGTTAGTAATTCCTAATTAGAATTTCATTTCAAGCAAAAACAAATAATCTTGAACTAAAATTCAAATATCGGGTTATCTATGATCTATGTATTAGAGACTATATATGTATTACAATATACAATATAAATAAAGAATTGAAATAAATAAGAAAAAAAAAAAAAAGAAAAGACGAAGGAGGATTTTCAATGCGAGATATAAAAACATATCTCTCAACGGCACCTGTGCTAACCACTCTATGGTTTGGGTCTTTAGCAGGTCTATTGATAGAAATTAATCGTTTATTTCCAGATGCCTTGTCATTCCCTTTTTTTTCATCTTGATTGAATTCTTTTATTGATCTGTGAAAAAATGAAGAAGATTTGAGATACAATTCTACGTAACATGGCTCCAATTTCGCCTCCTTTTTCTTTTTTCTTTTCTATTCTCAAAAAAGAAAGAGAAAGAGTGTATCGAACCTCAGTCAAAATACAGTGAATCTACGATAGAATTTTGGGGAAAATAAATGGAAATGTGGATCCAGTCTAGGGGCGGTTCCACGAAATTCTAACATAGAAAGAAGAAGAAGATACTGAGATTAGGATAGGAAGAATTCATAGTTAGAAAAAATTGTATTAATTAATTATTTAATTATTATGATATTCGTAATATTATTCTATTAGTAATATTATTCTATTAATGAATATGACTCTTTTTCTTTATAGTTATATTAATTAATAGTAATTCTTTTTTAGATTATAGTACTTAGAAGTCATTCGAATTATTAGAATTAGAAAAAGAAAATATTTACAAATTCCATTTCTAGTTAATAACTTTTATTAATATAGTTTATTAATATAGTTAATACAGTATAGATATAGAATATAGATTCTTTTTTCTTTTCTTTTTCTTTGGTTCGGATCAAAAAGAAAATGAAGAGAGTTCTAAAGTGAAGTCGATCCAAAATGAAAAGGAGGTTCATGGCCAAGGGTAAAGATATTAGAATTATAGTTATTTTGGAATGTACCTGTTGTGTTCGAAAGGGTGTCAATAAAAAATCGCCGGGCATTTCTAGATATATTACTCAAAAGAATCGACACAATACACCCAATCGACTAGAATTTAGAAAATTTTGTCGCTATTGTCAAAAGTATACAATTCATGGGGAAATAAAGAAATAGATGTAACGGAATGCTTGTGTTATTTTTACAAGTAGTGGGAAGACTAAGAACTTTACATCTTAACATATATAATACAAACCAAATCCTATTTTGGTCGAATCTTAATTAAATGAATAAAAAAAAGTATTCTATTTTATAGATTATTTTCTATAGATATATAGAAGGAATAAACAAACCATGGATAAATCCAAACAACCTTTTCGTAAATCCAAGCGATCTTTTCGTAGACGTTTACCCCCAATCGGATCGGGGGATCGAATCGATTATAGAAACATGAGTTTAATTAGTCGATTTCTTAGTGAACAAGGAAAAATATTATCTAGACGGACAAATAGGTTAACTTTGAAACAACAACGATTAATTACTATTGCTATAAAACAAGCTCGTATTTTATCTTTGTTACCTTTTCGTAATAATGAGAAACAATTGGAGAGAGTGGAGTCGATCCCTAGAACTACTGGTCCTAGAACCAAAAATAAATAGATAGACTCTTCAAAAGTCCAATCGGAACTCAAGCTCATATTAATATGAATTTTTTGCTCAAAAAAACTAGAATCCAGATTTGATTCTTGTATTATAAACTCTAAAATTATAAATAAAGTAAAAATGGGGAAGAAATCTTTTTTTCTTGAAAGATGTTCGTTTATTCCTACTACTCAAATCTTCATTTCTTTTTCTTCTATCTTCCCGGAGTCCATTCTCCGGGAAATCCTGTTTCAATCATTCTTGTTTCCTGTATAATAATTAAGATTCTTTTATTCCTTTATTTGATTTGTATTCTTTTTTTTTTATTTTTGATTAATGATTTTCTTTGAAATAATATCAAAACAATTCTTATTTGATAGGGCTATTTGCGCAAGTATTTTACGATTCAGAAGCAATTGTCTCTTGTACAGATTGTGTATGAATAGGCTATAACTATAGAATAGCCTATCCTCACGAGTTACCGCATTTATCCGAGTGATCCACAAACGACGAAAATCTCTCTTTTTCCTGCTCCTATTTCGATGAGAAGAAACCAAAGCTCTCATTCTTTGTTGAGTAGTTGTTCGAGTAAGTCTTGAATGAGCCCCTATAAAGGTTGATGCAAATAAACGAATCTTTTTTCGACGTCTCCGAGCTGTATATCCTCGTTTAACTCTGGTCATTGAATCAAATCAAATGAAATTTTCTTGAATAACTAATTGATTTCTCTTCTTTCAGTCATCCTTTTCCTCCGGTCGATTAATAACAAAACGGATTCTTCCGATATATAAAATATAAATTCCAATGGCTTTTGCGACTATGACCTTCCCGACCACGATTTTTTCTTTCTTCAAGGTAGGTATCTCGCCTGGAAATAAGAAATGAAAATGCTACTAAATAAAAAAGAATAGTGGGTTTCCTCGTTTCTATGGTAACTTCTGAAACGGTGAGGTCCTCTCTATACACCGGAGCCTCTTCTTTCATTTCATCGAATTTTATCGTGAACTTGTATAGTTCACACTCTTTGGCTCTACCCATTCATTTTTCAATTAGAATTCTTTTTTCAATTCTAATTATAAAGTAATAGTCCTTTTCACAAAAAAGCTATCCATACAGTGACGGCATTTAATTCGGAAAGTTGGCTAGGTAGCTGACCCTGTTAGTCCGTTTTTTCAAGAAAAGGAATAGGAGCATAACCTTTTTCCTCCGCTTAATGGATAACTATTTGTTACCAATGGAGAATTCCTTCTCATCTCAAATGGAGTGATTGGATTTTCACCAATAGAAACCATAAATTCATAACATAATTAAGTAGATTATAGATCTTCATTTTTAGATACTAGTCAATTAAAAGGCCGTCTTTCACTATATCTATCCTAATTCATTGGTAGTGGTCGTTGATACTGTAAAAAACTTTTACATTTTTCAAACTCATGATCTGAAATGAACGAGTCGCACATACACCCTAGTACATGTTCCTCGACGCTGAGGACATCCTCGAAGAGCGGGAGATTTCGTGACATTTCTTATTGGCTGTCGTGCGTTTCTAATAAGTTGTTTAATGGTTGGCATGGCGTGTCTATAGAATCTCATTCTAGATAGAATAGAGCGGGGGGTTGGTTTAGATCGATCTTAACCTGATGGTTGATGATTATGAATGATTTCTATTCACACGGGAAATTCCAATTTTTAAAAGGAATTCGTATATTTATATGGAATCCCCAGTATTATCATTTTCGACCGCTACAAGATCAACGATGCCATGAGCTTGGGCTTCTGTTGCTGACATAAAAACATCCCTTTCCATATCTTCGGATATAACCCATAAAGGGTTGCCCGTTCTTTGTACATAAACTTTTGTGAGAGTTTCGCGAAGCTTCAATAGTTCTTCTGCTTCCAGAATAAATTCTCCTGCTTGTGCCTCGTAAAAAGAACTAGCAGGTTGGTGAATCATAACCCTGATGATATTGATATAACATCATGAATGGTTCTTCTATCTATATATTGCACGATTGGGTTAAAGTATTAAAGTAAGGGGGAATCAAAAGAACAATAAAAAATAGAATTAAACAACCGTACGGGCATCTTTTGTACATTGCATACGGCTCTGCAATGGAATTTATCTTTTCGATAGAAGCTATTCTATCGAAAAGAATAAATAGAACCTATCCGATCCAAATAGTTAAATGATCCATTTACCACCCTTCCTTTCGTAGTAGTTAAAAAGATACTATGATGGTTCTGTTGCTTTATATATTTATCTCGTCTGTGGTTTAGCAATCCCAAAGTTTTTTTTGATAGGATCCAAGAAGGATCAAATGATTTTTTCCATTTTTTTTTAACTCTTTCTCTCATAACATAAAAAGAAGAAAGAGACTTCTGGTGTGGAAGAATAATGGTTTGTGACGCTGAAATTGACTCTTGCTTGACACATAAAATCAAATTGGGAATAACCCTTCTTTCATACTACTATCTCGATACAAAATCTCATGTTAGAAAAAAACAATAAAGGTTTGTTCATATCGAACTCGAATTGCCATGCTATTATTACTTATTCTTTATTTGATTCATATTCGATACAGCGAAGGCATAGTATTCTTTTTTTTTTTTCAAATAAAAAAACTCATTGGCGCCAAGCGTGAGGGAATGCTAGACGTTTGGTAATTTCTCCTCCGACCAGAACGAAAGATCCCATTGAAGCGGCTAATCCCATACATATTGTATGTACATCCGGTGACACAAATTGCATAGTATCATAAATGGCTATTCCTGGTATTACCCATCCGCCTGGAGAATTTATAAACAAATAAAGATCCCTAGTATCATCTTCTATGCTGAGATATATCATGAGACCAACAAGTTGATTCGAGATCTCGCTATCAACCTCTTGGCCTAAAAAAAGTAATCTTTCTCGATGAAGTCGGTTGATTAGGGCAAAATTGTATCCCTGAGGAACCGTACGTGCACCTTTGGATGCATACGGTTCGAAAGAATTGCGAAAAAAAATCAATGTGTCGATTCCAATCCTATTTCTTTTTTTTTTAACATGAGTTTTGCTCTCCTTCCCCTTCCCTATATTCTATAATGTAGAAAATCAAAAAGAATTTTATGAACTTATTGAACTAACCTCTCATTGATGTATTGTTTCATCGAAATGCAAATTACGATGTCATTTTCTTGTTCCTGAATGGGCCCTTTCAATTCTTTTAGGTTCTTGTTCTACTCCGGGGGAAGATTTGCCCGAATTCCATTTGAGCATATAGGTCAAATGATTCCAGTACCACTTCTTTTTTTTTCTCATACCTTTCCCAAAAATATTCGATGTATTCATCATACTACTCCATTGGTAGGCAGTTTAAAATTATCCCTATAGTAAGTCTCTATGATACAAGCAGTAATCGTGTAATTCTTATATATTCTACAAAATAGATTCTCTTATAGTAAGTTATATTCTATTTCATTAATAATGAATTTAATAAATTATTAAGAATTTAATGAAATTTCTATTTTCTTTTTATATTCTTTATTTCAGAATTACTACATTTACACTCCCATTCTATTACTTTTACTCTTACCATTTACAATTTGGTATTCTTTGAACGGAGCCTGGATACTTTCTTTTATCAGTCCAAGTAAACCATCAATTATTTTAATTGATAATATTGATTCCCAATAGGAATTATTGTGCTTCACGCTCCGAATTATTGATGGTTCAATAAATGAATATATATTTATTGGATTGGGCGAAACATAGAATACTCGATCGAGGGAGATAACGGAGAAATACCATATGACCAATCTGTCTGACAAGTCGCACTATACGTCAACCCAAGCTGCATCTTCCTCTCCAGGACTCCGAAAAGGTACTTTTGGAACACCAAGGGGCATTAAGATAAAGAAAAAAATGAAGTACTATATTTTACTTTAATATGGAAACGTAACAATGGTTTTATTGTCTTCATCATTTTTTCTCTTTCTTTTCTATTCTTATATTCTATTTTTATATCTTTTAATCTTCTTTCTATTTAGAATCTTATTTAGATTCTATAAAATAGAACTTAATATTCTTATCTAGCTAGACTTATAGTATAATAGTATATATAAGTATATATATATATAGAACTGGAAGGTTCATAGAGGAATACAGAATGAATAAAGAAAGATTGTAACGAAGGGGATCGATGGGATCAGCCGATTGTTCGAATGATTTCGAATTCTAAAAAAGTATCTATGCATTTTTTTCCCTAAAAATCCTCCCATTGCGTATTGGTACTTATTGGGTATAGAATAAGATCTGTTTCTATTTGTTCTTCTAAATAGAAAGAAATAGAAAGAATTCTATTTCATTAAAAATAAAAAGAAGGGAATACAAATAAATATTAATCCTTTCCTATAAAAAATCTACCAAACAGGTGAAATACACGGTCTAGTCTTTTCCAATGCGATAAAGTTACATAATGTCTATTTCTTTTTCAGAAAGGGGTATTTACATGGGTTTGCCTTGGTATCGTGTTCATACCGTTGTATTGAATGATCCCGGTCGATTACTTTCTGTCCATATAATGCATACAGCTCTAGTTTCTGGTTGGGCCGGCTCGATGGCTCTATATGAATTAGCGGTTTTTGATCCCTCTGACCCTGTTCTTGATCCAATGTGGAGACAAGGCATGTTCGTTATACCCTTCATGACTCGTTTAGGAATAACCAATTCGTGGGGGGGTTGGAATATATCGGGAGGAACTATAATGAATCCGGGCATTTGGAGTTATGAAGGCGTGGCAGGAGCACATATTTTGTTTTCTGGCTTGTGCTTCTTGTCAGCTATCTGGCATTGGGTGTATTGGGACCTAGAAATATTCTGTGATGAACGTACGGGAAAACCTTCTTTGGATTTGCCCAAGATCTTTGGAATTCATTTATTTCTCTCAGGAGTTGCTTGCTTTGGCTTTGGTGCATTTCATGTAACAGGATTATATGGTCCTGGTATATGGGTGTCTGATCCTTATGGACTAACGGGAAAAGTACAATCTGTAAATCCAGCGTGGGGTGCGGAAGGTTTTGATCCTTTTGTTCCGGGGGGAATAGCTTCTCATCATATTGCAGCAGGTACATTGGGCATATTAGCGGGTCTATTCCATCTTAGTGTCCGTCCGCCTCAACGTTTATACAAAGGATTACGCATGGGTAATATTGAAACTGTGCTTTCCAGTAGTATTGCTGCTGTTTTTTTTGCAGCTTTCGTAGTTGCTGGAACTATGTGGTATGGTTCAGCAACTACTCCAATCGAATTATTTGGTCCCACTCGTTATCAGTGGGATCAGGGGTACTTCCAACAAGAAATATATCGAAGAGTTGGGGCCGGACTAGCCGAAAATTTGAGCTTATCGGAAGCTTGGTCTAAAATCCCCGAAAAATTAGCTTTTTACGATTACATTGGTAATAATCCGGCGAAAGGGGGATTATTCAGAGCAGGCTCAATGGATAATGGGGATGGAATAGCTGTTGGGTGGTTGGGGCACCCCATCTTTAGAGATAAAGAAGGGCGTGAACTCTTTGTACGTCGTATGCCTACCTTTTTTGAAACATTTCCGGTAGTTTTGGTAGATGGAGACGGAATTGTGAGGGCCGATGTTCCTTTTAGAAGGGCAGAATCCAAGTATAGTGTTGAACAAGTAGGGGTAACTGTTGAATTCTGTGGTGGAGAACTCAATGGAGTCATTTATAGTGATCCTGCTACTGTGAAAAAATATGCTAGACGTGCCCAATTAGGTGAGATTTTTGAATTAGACCGGGCTACTTTGAAATCCGATGGTGTTTTTCGTAGTAGTCCAAGGGGTTGGTTCACTTTTGGGCATGCTACGTTTGCTTTGCTTTTCTTTTTCGGACACATTTGGCACGGCGCCAGAACCTTGTTCAGAGATGTTTTTGCCGGTATTGATCCAGATTTGGATGCTCAAGTGGAATTTGGAGCATTCCAAAAACTTGGAGATCCAACTACAAGGAGACAAGTAGTCTGATACAAAATTCCTTTGCCATCTTTTGCCTCTATTTTTTCTTTTATTCTAGTATTTAGATATTTCATTATATTTCATATTCATTATATTTCATATATTTATCTTTTTTTCTATATTTTTATGTATAAATAGAATAATATAGAAAAATTCGAAATAGAATATAATCGAATAGTACTAAGATATGAATGACTATATCTATATATACATACTATATAGATAGTAATAGTTAGTAATAGTAAATTGTAAATCTCAAATTTGAATTTCTTTAGTAAATAATCCAAAATGAATAGGTGTGGAAGCTATAATTGTAAACCACGATCGAATCTATGGAAGCATTGGTTTATATATTCCTCTTAGTTTCGACTTTAGGGATAATTTTTTTCGCTATCTTTTTTCGAGAACCACCTAAAGTTCCAACTAAAAAAATGAAATGATTTTTCATTATTTCCATTGAAGTAATGAGCCCCCATATTAATATTGGAGCTCATTACTTCAACTAGTCCCCATGTTCTTCGAAGGGATCTCTTAATTTTTGAGAGGGTTGCCCAAAAGCGGTATATAAGGCATACCCAGTAAAGCTTACAAGTAAACCGGATATGGAGATGGCGACTAGGGTTGCTGTTTCCATTTTTCGATAATTTCAAGATCACAAAGGATCGCGATAATGTTGTTTATTTACAACTACAACGGAATGGTATACAAAGTCAACAGATTTAAACCCATGATGAAAGAGGATTTATGGCTACAAAAACCGTTGAGAGTAGTTCTAGATCTGGGCCAAGATCAACTGGCGTAGGGAGTTTATTGAAACCATTGAATTCGGAATATGGAAAAGTAGCTCCAGGGTGGGGGACTACACCACTTATGGGAGTTGCAATGGCTCTATTTGCAATATTTCTATCTATTATTTTAGAAATTTATAATTCATCTGTTTTACTGGATGGAATTTCAATTAATTAGTTCATAAAAACTAGTAAGTCCTAGCAAGAAGATTATTTTACTTATACTTACTTAATGTTTAAGATACTGAATACTTCAACTTAAGATTACCTAAGACTTGGATTTATAGACCATTCTGGTAGTTCGATCGTGAAATTTATTTGTTTCGATATTTCATTTCCGGAATATGAGCGTGTGACTTGTTATAATTGATCCTATTGATAATACAGAGAATGGACCTGTCATCTCTATCAAGATGATTCTACCTCGTCAGATATTTATTCTAGTCTCTGGAGCACGGACTATATAGAATAGATCAAGAAAAGAAATAGTTGAACTATGATTCATACCTATTATTCAGACCTCGCAACCGGATTAAAAAAAAATGGAAATAGGGAAATAGGTCTTTTCTAAATCAAACAATTTTTTCCTTCATACTTCCGAAAGAAACCTCTTTCTCTAGATTTTGTTGAGTTATTACATTCATTGAAGAAGTGATGATCAAATGGTTTTTACTCAGAAATCCTTTGAGTTTAGCTTTGGTTTTCTTAAATCATCGTGGTTCTAGTATGAATCTGAGGTTTCAATTGATTCATAGGGTCTCAACAAGAGAATTCCTATCAAAAAAAAAAAAAAAGATAGGGAAGAGAAGATTCAAGAGGCCTGTCATGATTAACATAAAGAAAGATAGATGAGCCAACTTGATATTGTATTTCTTGGCATTATCATCACAAAGAAGAGATTCCGGATTTTTCTTACTTCGTATCTTTGGGTCAAATCGAGTCAAGTGGCTAAGCCACAAGAAGTTTGAAACTCTCTATTCCATATCCGTTGAAACCAGTATTTGTGTGTTTCGGCTTGAGCCGTACGAGATGAAATTTTCATATACGGCTCTAAGAGGGGGAGTCTTTCTTGGTTTACCTATCTCAATAAAGTATATGATTGGTTCGAGGAACGTCTCGAGATTCAAGCGATTGCAGATGATATAACTAGTAAATATGTTCCTCCTCATGTCAATATATTTTATTGTTTAGGGGGGATTACGCTGACTTGTTTTTTAGTACAAGTAGCTACGGGTTTTGCTATGACCTTTTACTATCGTCCAACTGTTACAGAGGCTTTTTCCTCTGTTCAATACATAATGACTGAGGCCAACTTTGGTTGGTTAATTCGATCAGTTCATCGATGGTCAGCAAGTATGATGGTTCTAATGATGATCTTGCACGTATTTCGTGTGTATCTTACGGGGGGTTTTAAAAAACCCCGCGAATTAACTTGGGTTACAGGGGTAGTTCTGGCTGTATTGACCGCATCTTTTGGCGTAACTGGTTATTCCTTACCTCGGGACCAAATTGGCTATTGGGCAGTAAAAATTGTAACAGGCGTACCTGAAGCTATTCCTATAATAGGATCACCTTTGGTAGAATTCTTACGTGGAAGTGCTAGTGTGGGCCAGTCCACTTTGACTCGTTTTTATAGTTTACATACTTTTGTATTGCCTCTTCTTACTGCCGTATTTATGTTAATGCACTTTCCAATGATACGTAAGCAAGGTATTTCGGGTCCTTTATAGAGAAGGCAGATCATAGATATTTGTAATTTATTATATAGGGGAGGAACAAGAGTCTTTTATTGCTACAAATATGTATTATTGAAAAATAAGGCATGTTATTTGGATACTTGTATTCAATTCTGAAGTATTTTTTATTTGATACGAATCGAATAGTTGAACTATATTTTCCTAAAAGGGGATGGATTATGGGAGTGTGTGACTTGAACTATTGATTGGTCCATGCAGATCTATGATTTTATCCGCCAAGTTGGAATTCACAACCCAACGTGTCTCCACATCCAACCATCATGTCAGTCCCTTTATGTAGCATAGGATAGGCCGGTTTTAACTTGAGGAGAATATTTTCTATGATCATACCCGAATCATGTCATACATGAAAAGGCTCCGTAAGATCCCTAGAATAAGTGATGTGGAATGATCCAATGTTCTATTTATTTACTTTGTTTGATTTTTTTTTTTTTTTAGTAATTTTTTAGTAATCTTAGTAATTTTTTATAGTATGTAGATGCATTCATTTCCTTTGCATCGACCCTGATCTATTATACTATCGGAGTTAAATAAGGGATCTAAGGAAGAACAGGGGCTAGACTTTATTAGTAACAAGTAAAAACTTTGTATTTTGTTTATGTAATACAATCGAGATGTTGTGAGGATAAATACCAACCAAAAGATATGAGACAATCCAAAAAGCACTTGATCATGATCAAATTTGTAAGCCGACTTGGATATTGAGCATTTCCCTGTTGCCAGAACTGAATTATTTGCAATGAATAATGAATCGTTGAAACTCGGGGAAATGGAATTTGATAAAGAGTTTATTACATAGAGTCATTCTACATTATATATGTAGATATGTATAAAATATAGGTTTTCTATGGACCTATTTATGTTCTATGGATCTATTTCTGTGATTCTTTTGATTCTTGCTCGAGCCGGATGATAAAAAATTATCATGTCCGGTTCTTTTGGGGGATGGATCCACAAGAGTTAACCTATCCAAATAACAAAGAAACCTGATTTGAATGATCCTGTATTAAGAGCTAAATTGGCTAAAGGGATGGGACATAATTATTATGGAGAACCCGCATGGCCCAATGATCTTTTATATATCTTTCCAGTAGTAATCCTAGGCACTATTGCATGTAGTGTGGGTTTAGCAGTTCTAGAGCCGTCAATGATAGGTGAACCGGCGGATCCGTTTGCAACTCCGTTGGAAATATTACCCGAATGGTACTTCTTTCCCGTATTTCAAATACTTCGCACAGTGCCCAATAAATTATTGGGTGTTCTTTTAATGGTTTCAGTACCAATAGGATTATTGACAGTACCTTTTTTGGAGAATGTCAATAAATTCCAAAATCCATTTCGTCGTCCAGTAGCTACAACAGTATTTTTGATCGGTACCGCAGTAGCTCTTTGGTTAGGTATTGGAGCAACTTTACCTATCGATAAATCCCTCACTTTAGGTCTTTTTCAAAGTTAAATACCACGACATAGGTATCTAAGGAAGATCCTCTTCTGGATCTTCCCTAGATACCTCAATCTTATTATGTATCTATTCTGCAAATATATGGACCGTGTCGGAGATTCAAAACTTATTCTATTATTTTTTATTTTATTTATAATTCTAAAAACTAAAAAATTCCAATGGATTTAAAATGAAAACTTTTTCTTAGGTAAATTGATTGCAAAATGCTTCTGTAGAGTGCCCAATATCTTTTTTATATCTTCTATGCGAAAATATTCCATTTTCATAAGATCTTCTTGACTGTGATTCAAAAGGTCCAATAATGTATGTATATTGGACCTTTTGAGACAATTATAGGTCCTGGAAGACAATTCTGATTGGTCAATAAAAATACATGTCAATGGAATTCCTTTTTTGTTTTTCTTGAGATTAGTGAATCTGTCTTGAAAGGAAAAAAAGGGTAGATTCCATCTGTTTTCATTTTCCTCTAAATTCATGTACTCTTCCTCTGCATGTAGAAAAGGAATCAATAAATCAATCAAATTACGAGAAGCTTCATAAAGTGCTTCTTTAGGAGTTAAACTTCCATTCGTCCATATTTCTAGAAAGAGTATCTCTTGTTTTTCATTCCCAGTCCCATAAGAATGAATACTATGATTTGCATTTCGAACAGGCATAGATACAATATCTATAGGATAACTTCCATCGTGAGATTCATTTGTGGATTTCATATGATATCCACGATCTCTCTTGATTTGTAATTCAATACACAAATCAATTGGTTCTGTCAGGTTAGCTATATGCTGTGTCGTGTCAACTATTTGTACAGAAGGTGGTGAGATAATATCTTGAGCTGTTATGTATTTAGGTCCCCTGACGCAAATGGATGCGCCCCTAACTCCATAGAGATTACTTTTCAATACAATCTCTTTCAAATTTATTAAAATCTCATGTACTGATTCTTCAATACCCTCTATCGTAGAATATTCATGCAGAACATTTTCAGATGTTGCACGTGTGATACATGTTCCTTCTATTTCTCCAAGTAAAGCCCTTCGCATGGCAATACCTATGGTATTGGCTTGACCTTTCATAAGCGGGGACAGAACAAAACGACCATAATAAAGACGCTTGCTGTCTACTCTTGATTCAACACATTTCCACTTTAGTGTTCGAGTGGATCCTGCTACTTCTTCTTGAACCATACTATTATTTTTCTTTTATTTATGATTATTGGATCAGATCATTGAATCATTTATTTCTCTTGGAATCTCTTGAATTATTATTTCTACACACGTCTTTTTTTAGGGGGGCGACATCCATTATGCGGCATGGGTGTTACATCACGTACGAAACTTAATAGTATCCCATTTCTCCGAATGGCTCGTAATGCCGCATCTCTTCCGAGACCTGGACCCTTTATCATAACTTCTGCTCGTTGCATACCCTGATCAACTAATGTACGAATAGCATTAAATGCCGCGGCTTGAGCAGCATAGGGTGTTCCTTTTCTTGTGCCTCTGAATCCAGAAGTACCTGCGGAAGCCCAAGAAACCACCCGACCTCGTACATCTGTAACAGTTACAATAGTATTGTTGAAACTCGCTTGAACATGAATAACTCCTTTTGGTATTCTACGTTCATTCTTTTTTGAACCAATACGTGCATTCTTACGTAAACCAATTTTTGCTATAGGTTTTGTCATATTTTATTAGATCATATTCATAAGAATAAAATAAAAAGAAAGAAGAATCAGAAAGATACGGGGATAGCTATTTAATATAAAAACGAATCCTTTCTTTTTACATGTACATGATGTACATGGGTTTTTCTTTTAAAAAGTTCTTGATTTAGAACTTGAGAAGGATTACCCCTGTCTCTGTTTATGTCTCAGATTGGAACAAATGACTATAATTCGACCCCGCCTACGAATCAAACGACATTTTTCACAAATTTTACGAACAGAAGCCCTTATTTTCATATTTATCATTCCTTATTTTCATTCTGAATCTATTTTTTTTGAAACAAAAATTAGTTTATTGCATTTTTGAACTTCGAATTATATCCCTACGAAAAGGATGTTTCAAAGAATGATCTAATCGTTCGAATCTTTTTTGCGAAGTCTATAAATTATACGTCCCCTGGTTGAATCATAACGACTCATTTCGATTTTGACTCTATCTCCGGGTAGTATACGTATAAAACTGCGTCGGATTCTCCCTGAAATATAACCTAGAATTAGATCTTCATTATCTAATCGAACTCGGAACATACCGTTGGGAAGTGATTCAGTAATTAAACCCTCATGAATCAATTTTTGTTCTTTCATTCCAGGGAACCCCCTTTAAGTATTAATTAATAGAGGAAGAGTTCTATAATTCACTTCTCCTCTCTCTTTTACAAATAGTAAGTTCAAGAGAAAATTAGGGTACCCCAGGAGAATCACCATATATAACACAAAATTTCTCCTCCAATTTTTTCTAGTCGAGCTTCTCGATCTGTCATTATACCTCGAGAAGTAGAAAGGATTACAATTCCCATTCCACCTAAAATTTTAGGAATTCGTTGATAGTTGGAATAGATTCGTAGACCGGGTCGGCTGATACGTTTTAATTTTATTTTATTCCCTTTCCTAGTCTTTCTATGTCGTAAGGTTGAAACCAAGAAATTTTTTTGACTTTCTTGATGTTTTCGAACGTTTTCAATAAAACCTTCTCGTAAAAGTATTTTCACAATGTTTTTAGTGATATTAGTAGATACTATTTGAACTCTTCCTTTTTGATCTATGTCAGCATTTCTTATAGAAGTTATTATATCGGCAATAATGTCCCTACCCATGATGAACTATAGTTATTGGTGCCTTCTAATTTTGATATAATCAACATGCTTCTTTTTTGTTTTATTTTTTATTAAATTTTTTTATTATTTCATTATTAAAATTTCTAAGAAATTTAAAGTATATACATGAGACACAATCTATTAATCAGATCTATTTCAGATATTTGAATATTCTATATATAGAATATAGATAGGATATATCCTATTTTCATCTATAAGAATCTATAAGACCTCGGGTGCTAATGAAACTATTTTAGTAAAATTCAACTGTCGCAATTCTCGAGCAACCGCACCAAAGATTCGAGTTCCTTTTGGATTTCCTTCTTGATCAATGATAACCGCTGCATTGTCATCATATCGTATTATCATGCCGTTGTCACGTTTGAGTTCTTTACACGTGCGTACAATCACAGCTCTAATTATTTCTGATCTTTCTAGAGGCATGTTGGGCACTGCTTCTTTGATTACAGCAACAATAACATCGCCAATATGAGCATATCGGTGATTACCAGTTCCTATGATTCGAATACACATCAATTCTTGAGCTCCACTGTTATCCGCTACATTCAAAAGGGTCTGAGGTTGAATCATATCATTTTTATTTTAATCTCTTATTTAAATGCAAGGGATAATAAAAAAAAAAAAAAAGAAATATTGTCTGTCCAGAGATAAAGAAATCCGTAGTTGTTTTTTCATTATCCATACTCCTTCTTCTTTTACTTTTGTTTACCTATCCTGAAATAACAAATTGAGTTCGTATAGGCATTTTGCATGCTGCTATTTTCATAGCAGCTTTGGCTACAGTTTCTGATACTCCACTAATTTCATAAAGTATTCGGCTCGGTTTAACAACGGATACCCAATATTCGGGGGATCCCTTTCCCGAACCCATACGTGTTTCTGTAGGTCTCACAGTAACAGGTTTGTCGGGAAAGATACGTACCCATATCTTTCCACCACGACGCGCATATCGTGTCATTGCTCTTCGCCCTGCTTCTATTTGTCTAGCTGTGATCCAAGCAGGTTCAAGTGCCTGAAGAGCGTATCTGCCAAAACAAATCTGATTGCCTCGGCAAGATATTCCCTTCATTCGACCTCTATGTTGTTTACGAAATCTGGTTCTTTTGGGGTTATAGTTGATGGTTGTTTCTGAATTCCATCTCTACTGCAAAACCGGACATGAGAGTTTCTTCTCATCCAGCTCCTCACGAATGAAATGATTCAACACGAATGAAATGATTCAATAATATTAAATATTATATATACACAATATACACATGTATTTCTGTATTTCATTCTATCAAAATAAAGAATATACTAATTTTTTATATTGAATTTTTGGATTTGTTACATAGGTAGCTTTATATATAACTAGGTGTGTTTTTCTATTTTATTTTATCTTTTTATTTTATCAAAATTTCTAATAAAAGAAATTCTGAAATTAAAGAAAAATAAAGAAAGGTTTCGCGGGCGAATATTGACTCTTTCCTCCTTCATTTGTAGGGTCAATTCATGACCATTCAGAATAAATATATTTTTTTGGTTCATTACGCCATCCTACCCAATGAATCATTAGGATTGATTCGTTTTCAAGAAAATCCTATGTAATCACGGGTTCCATCGTTCCCATAGCTTCTCTATTAATGCTTAGGCTTTGAACTCTGCAATGGAGCTCTCAACAAAATTTGTTATTTGTTTGCGAGTTAATCTCCTCAGATTTTCTTAACCCGAAGCTCGATTCAATTATTCTCTATTTTCTATTATTTAGATTATTATTTTAATTTCATTTATTTAATTTATTTTCTTCTATAGTTTCTATTTTTTATTTGTATATTTCTTATTCTATTGTAATTAGTGTAATTAGATATTTTTTATTTTTATTATATTTTATTATATATTGATATATATTGATGTTGATGCTTTATAACACTGCCTTTTTTATTTTTTTTTATGAGTTAATTCTTCATAAACCATACATATGGGAATCATATATCATTGATATCTTTATTCTCTCTTTCTATCATCCTTCCATTTTTCCACATCCCCCCTTTTTTTTTTCACAATTCATAATCAGATTTCTTTTTTCTTTTTTATTAAAAAAAAAGAATTTCAGTTGCTACAACTATATGATCGATTCAGTCATATAGTGACTGTTTCTTGGGATCTCGACAATACGAAGCAATAAGTTGGTTTTTAATTTTGAGTTTCTTGAGTTTTGATAGTTACTAAGTTTATAGTCGGGTCAGACTTTTTCTTTTTTCTTTTTTCAATCTAAATTCTAAACTCTAAAGAAAAAACTAACGAGTCACACACTGAGCATAGCAATTATAATAAAATCTAAATGAAATCAAAGGGTAAATCAAATTTTTATTCAACCTTATAGAATTATAATTGTTTGTTTTTCTTTGATTAATTGATTAAGAAAAAAATAAGAAAAGAGTTTCTAAATCTTTTTTATCGATGAGCAGAATGGCGAGATAAAGAAAGGTCCATTATTCTTATTTTCTTATTCTTGGTTTACAAATATCCAAATTTTGATGCCTAAGACTCCATAGATAGTTCTAATTGTATAGGAACAGTGATCAATTTTAGCGCGAATTGTTTGTAAGGGAACCCTGCCTTCTCTGATCCATTCGACACGTGCAATCTCTTTTCCGTCGATACGTCCTGCAATTTGCACTTGAATTCCTTTTGTATCCGTTTGTTCAGTTAATTCAATAGCTTTTTTCATTGCCTTTCGAAATGAGACTCTATTTTTTAATTGTAAAGCTATATATTCTGCAAGAATATTAGGTTGTCCATAAGGCTTTTCAATTCTTGTGATAGCAATATTGAGTCTCCGGTTTACAGAATGAAACTTTTTTTGTACATTCATCTGTAATTCTTCGACTCCCCGTGTCCGTCCTTCTATTAATAAGTTGGGAAATCCAATGTAGATTATGACCTGAATCAAATCTATTCTTTTTTGAATTACTATACGGGCAATTCCTTCGAAACCTGAGGATATTTTCTTATTTTTTTTTACATAGTCCTTAATACAATTCCGTATTCTTTCATCTTCTTGTAGACCCATGGAAAAATTCTTTGATTTTGCGAACCAAAAAGAATGATGACTTTGAGTTGTTCCAAGTCTGAAACCAAGTGGATTTATTTTTTGTCCCATATTTTTATATTCTTTTTCCATCCATTTTTTTCTAAATAGGAATCTAAATTTTAGATTTTAAAGAAATCTTTATATGACAAGTGGTTTTTTTTATCAGATAACTACGTCCTCGAGCCCGGGGTTTTAACTTTTTTACAATAGCACCTCTATTGACTTCAGCTTTACTAATAAATAAATCAGCTTCATTTAAACCCATATTATGACTAGCATTTGCTGCTGCAGAATAAACTAATTTTAAAATTGGATAAGATGCCCAATAAGGCATTAGTTCCAGTATCATGAGTGTTTCCTCATAAGAACGTCCCCGAATCTGATCAATTACTCTTCGTGCTTTGAAAACAGACATATATATATGTTGAGCTAAAACTTTTGCTTCTCTATCCGAATTTTCGTTCTTTATCATAAAAGTTCTCCCCCGCCAATGAATGATAAGTGCCTAGGTGAAGCATAGTATAAGATAAGTCAGAAAAGTCTAAGTCTTATGAAAAAGAAAATAAATATACCTCTACTCTTACTATAAGATAAAGACTCTTAAGATATAAGATAAGGCTTTTCACATGAATACTTAGTAGAACGACTAACGACGAGATTTATTATCGTTTCTCGCGTGTCTCACGAAAGTGAGAGTAGGTGCAAATTCTCCCAATTTGTGACCGACCATACGATCTGTGATATAAATAGGTAAATGTTCCTTTCCATTATGAATAGCGATTGTATGGCCAATCATTGTGGGTATAATGGTAGATGCCCGAGACCAAGTCACTATGATTTCTTTCTCCTCCCTCCTGTTGAGTTTTTCAATTCTTCCCGATAAATGATTAGCTACAAAAGGATTTTTTTTGAGTGAACGTGTCACGGCTGATTACTCCTTTTTTTACATTTTTGAAATTGGCATTCTATGTCCAATATCTCGATCTTAATCTGAAGTATAATGATGAATGGAAAAAAGAGAAAATCCTTTAGCTAGATAAGGGAAGGGGCGGATGTAGCCAAGTGGATCAAGGCAGTGGATTGTGAATCCACCATGCGCGGGTTCAATTCCCGTCGTTCGCCCATCATATTATTTCCAATTCCAAAAATTCGATTTTCAATGTTCCTATTTACGGCGACGAAGAATAAAACTATCACTATATTTGTTCCTTTTCCTACTTCTTCTTCCAAGCGCAGGATAACCCCAAGGGGTTGTGGGTTTTTTTCTACCAATTGGGGCTCTCCCTTCACCGCCCCCATGGGGATGGTCTACAGGGTTCATAACTACTCCTCTTACTACAGGACGCTTACCTAGCCAACACTTAGATCCGGCTCTACCCAAACTTTTTTGGTTCACCCCAACATTACCCACTTGTCCGACTGTTGCTAAGCAGTTTTTGGATATCAAACGGACCTCCCCAGATGGTAATCTTAATGTGGCCGATTTACCCTCTTTTGCAATCAGTTTCGCTACAGCGCCTGCTGCTCTAGCTAATTGTCCACCCTTTCCAAGTGTGATTTCTATGTTATGTATGGCCGTGCCTAAGGGCATATCGGTTGAAGTAGATTCTTCTTTTTTATCAATCAAAACCCCTTCCCAAACTGTACAAGCTTCTTCCAAAGCATACGGCTTTCTAGATGTATATGATGATATCTAGACAGATGGATCTTATATGAATCGTATGATGAAGTACCACATGAGTGGATATATAGGAATCCAAATCTGCCGAATCACTTATGTTATGATCTTCTACATCCTAGGTCTCCCCGTTCCGTCATCTGGCTTATGTTCTTCATGTAGCATTCAGACCGGATGACTCTATGAAATTACGTCGATACTTGCACATATTACGGGTAACGTAGGAGACATCTCTATTTTTCCCCGGGGGGTCTTTCTAATTACCACTGCTTAGCTTTCAATTCGCCTCTGACCATCAAATGAAATGTGAATAACCCGTCCTCCTCTCTTTGAAACAAGGGGCGCTTCCGGTTCTGTGCGCGCTTCAAACAATTTTGTCTTCTCCATATTACCATATCTCTAGAGTCAATAATTTTCTATGAGGAACTACTGAACTCAATCACTTGCTGCCGTTACTCAACAGTTTTCTGTTGAGGTCTATCCCGTAGAGGTACTCCAATTGGATCAGTGATCGATTTCTAGGTTTCGTCATAAACCTAATTGGTTACTTCCAATTACGTAAATCAATAGTTCAAACCGCACTCAAAGGTAGGGCATTTCCCATTGATATAGGAACTTCTGTACCAGAAACAATGGTATCTCCAATTATAGCCCCTCTGGGATGTAAAATATATCTCTTCTCACCATCCCCATAGTGTATGAGACAAATGTATGCATTTCGATTAGGGTCATATTCTATGGTTACGATTCTACCAGATATCCCTTTTTCATTCCGTCGAAAGTCGATTTTACGGTATAGACGCTTATGACCTCCCCCTCTATGCCCTGCGGTAATGATCCCTCTGGCATTACGACCTTTACCACAACGATGCTGTCCATAGATCAAATTATTTCGTGGATTGGATTTCACTTGACTGTCTACGGCTCCATTGCGTGTGCTCGGGGTAGAAGTTTTGTATAAATGTATTGCCGTGTTATTAAGTCTTTTGCTTTAAGTTCTTTTCTCTATAAGAGGTGGAATAGAATAACCCGGTTGAAGCGTAATGATCATACGTCTGTAATGCATTGTATGTCCCATAATAGGTCCCATCCTTTTACCCTTTCCCGGGAGTCGATGACTATTCATAGCTCTTACCTTGACACCAAAGAAGAGTTCGACCCAATGCTTTATTTCTGTCCTAGTTGATCCTGATTCGACATTAGAAGTATATTGATTGTTCCCCAATAACCGAATACTTTTTTCTGTAAATACTGCATATTTGATTCCATCCATAAATCCATTTTCTTCCCTATGAGTTCCAGTATCGATAAGAATTCTAGTTCTTACTGTTCATATGTTATGGTATGAATATACCATACCAATTCGCTATGTATGGATGATGAGATTCCATTGATACAGAGCCAATTCCAATAGACTTATTGAATGTTCCCATTGGCGTGCATCCAGCAGGAATTGAACCTACGAATTTGCCAATTATGAGTTGGGCGCTTTAACCATTCAGCCATGGATGCTTAACAGGGATCATCGTACATCGTGAATAACCAAATTCCAATTGAAATGAAATCTTTAGGAGGAATCAATGAAACGACATCAATTCAAATCCTGGATATTCGAATTGAGAGAGATATTGAGAGAGATCAAGAATTCTCACTATTTCTTAGATTCATGGATCAAATTCGATTCAGCGGGATCTTTCACTCACATTTTTTTCCACCAAGAACGTTTTATGAAACTCTTTGACCCCCGAATTTGGAGTATCCTACTTTCACGTGATTCACAGGGTGCAACAAGCAATCGATATTTCACGATCAAAGGTGTAGTACTGCTTGTAGTAGTGGTCCTTATATCTCGTATTAACAATCGAAAGATGGTCGAAAGAAAAAATCTCTATTTGATGGGGCTTCTTCCTATACCTATGAATTCCATTGGACCCAGAAAGGAGACATTGGAAGAATCTTTTTGGTCTTCCAATAGAAATAGGTTGATTGTTTCGCTCCTGTATCTTCCAAAAGGGAAAAAGATTTCTGAGAGTTGTTTCATGGATCCGCAAGAGAGTACTTGGGTTATCCCAATAAAGAAAAAGCGTATCATGCCTGAATCTAACCGGGGTTCGCGGTGGTGGAGGAACCGGATCGGAAAAAATAGGGATTCTAGTTGTCAGATATCTAAGGAAACCGTAGCTGGAATTGAGATCTCATTCAAAGAGAAAGATAGCAAATATCTGGAGTTTCTTTTTTTATCCTATACGGATGATCCGATCCGCAAGGACCATGATTGGGAATTTTTTGATCGTCTTTCTCCGAGGAAGAAACGAAACATAATCAACTTGAATTCGGGACAGCTATTCAAAATCTTAGGGAAAGACTTGATTTGTTATCTCATGTCTGCTTTTCGTGAAAAAAGACCAATTCAGGGG